TTATGAATAATCCAATACGTGTGGATTTATCGGTATGAAACATCCTGCAAATCTTTTCTTTACTAAAAAACAAATAAAAAAGAAATATATAGAAAATAAAAAAAGGGATAAAATAAGAACTGTAATGAGATAATAAAGAAGTATTTGGATATACGTAAAGATTTAATTCGCTTTTCAGTCGGAACAAAACAAGAAAAGTCTTTTTTTGTTTGAATAATTTTACTAAGTTATAAGTTGAAGTGAATTGAATCATTGAAGAAGTTCTATTTGTTCAATGAATTACTCTCCCCTCACTTCCCCCTTTTTTGTTTCTGTTTGTCCATTACTGTTATGAATCTAAACAAAAAAAAAGAAGTTCAGATATACCTGTAAAAGATAACTAGGGATAAGAATCCTTGGCGAACAGGAGAAAAAACACGATTCTTTCGATACAAGACGACACAAGAAAAATACCTTTCTTGTGTCGTCTTGTATCGAATAGAAGATTAGGAAGACTAAAAAGACTTTATAGAAATCTTTTTTACTTTCATTTTTCCCGTCTTTGCCTTGTATTCTATTCCTTTGTATGCTTTTTTTCTATTATTAGGAATAGTATACAAGTAATGAGTTTCAGACATCTCACAAAATTAAAAACAGTATAAAAAAATAAAAAAAAAGTAAAAGGCTTACAGAATTTTTGAATCATACAATACATAATTCTATCGATCGACAAGTTTAATGAATCTCTAGATCTAGAAATTTATTTCGTACAACTGAACCTTTTCAAACTGTTTCTTTTTCAGAACCAAAAAGATTTGTGCCAAAATCACAGATGCCAAGAAGAACAAAAGGCCTTGGACTCGTAATGGATCTTGAAGCACTATTTCTGCGTCTCCCTGCCCAAACCCTCCTACATTTGGATTACTTGTTAATGGTTGATCAAGCTTGATGGATTCACCTTCTGAAACAAGAAGTTCTGGTCCTGGAGGTATAATATCAACCACTTGACGTCCATCTAATGCATCAACTATGGTTATTTCATACCCCCCCTTTTCTTTACGTACTATTCTGCTTACTATACCGGCTGATGTAGCATTATAAACTGTATTGTTACTCTTGCTACCATCAGGATAAATCTGACCCCTTCCTCTGTTCCCACCTACATATATAGGATATTTTAAGAAGTGAACGTCTTTTTTCGTAGCAGGGTCGGGAGAAAGAATGGGAAAGACGATTTCACTATATTTCTGACCGGGAACAGGACCTATCACAAGAATATTTTTTTTATTAGGACGATAAGACTGAAAAGAAAGATTGCCCATCCTTTCTTTCATTTCGGGAGAAATACGATCGGGGGGGACTAATTCGAATCCCTCGGGTAAAATAAGAACAGCTCCCACATTTAAAGCTCCCTTTTTACCATTAGCAAGAACTTGTTTCAGTTGCATATCATAAGGAATTCGAACAACTGCTTCAAATACAGTATCAGGAAGTACAGCTTGCGGAACTTCAATATCCACGGGCTTATTAGCTAAATGGCAATTGGCACATACAATTCGCCCAGTCGCTTCTCGTGGATTTTCATAACCCTGCTGCGCAAAAATGGGATATGCATTTGAAATAGATGCTCGAGTTATTACATATATCATGATCGATAAAGAAATGGATCGAGTCATCTGTTCTTTTACCCAAGAAAAAGTATTTCTATTTTGCATAGTCCAATCATAGATCCCGGAATTTCTACAATAAATTCGATAGGTAGCTAGTAGAATTCCCTATCCACAAGTTTGCCATTGTATTGATTGTACTGAAAGAATTGTACTGGTGGAATATGGTATGAATACCTTGAACTGAAAAGGTAGAAGTATAAAAAATAAGTAAGATTTAAAACGATTTCTTTATACACGAAGCAAAAGTCTGATTTGATTGATATCAAGAGATCTAATGAATTCTTCATTCATTCATTGAATGATAAATTACTACAAGGGAAGGAAATACACGATTTAAAAAATGGAAGATCCAATATTTCACAATTGTATCTAGAATCACTGGGAAAGTGAAAACAAGACCAGATATAATTTGATCGTTCTGAGCCAATCCAAAATCGTTGTATATCGAACCAATCATTAGTTCCCAACCATGGGTCGAGTGGAATCCGATCTCAGAATTAAGTCTTTGTATCTAGAATAGAACATCGAAGAAGGGACCTTTTCGAATGAAAAAAAAAAAAGAAGTAAATATTCTTTCCAGATTCCAGAAATACCAATTAGGAAAATTGTAACCAATTCCATCTTCATTTATTCCTTTCGATGAAGACTCGAAAATCCATTTTAAGTAACGAATATTATTTTTATTTTAAGACGAACCCTACCAGATCCTTTAATTCTTTTATTTCTATTTCGAATTCGAAAGATTTAACTTTTTAATCGCAGCACGGGGATAGGGTATCAATTCAAAATCAGGGAACTAAAAGGAAGAATTCTGCTTTTACGAAAACAAAAGGTAAGATATTTGATGAATCTATACTTAACTTAGATTAGACTTCTGAATGAAACTTATTAGACCTTTAATTAGTATAAAAGAGTTAAGCTGGGGGCCATGTATATGCGTATATTTTGGTGTACTTTTGGTGTACAAATAGTTTATAGTTTATATTAATACTTAAATTCTTAATACTTATTCTTAATACTTAATATATATTATATATAAATTATTATTATTATTATATAATATATAATAATAATAATTATATTTTTATATTTTTTTTATTCTTTATAGTTTATATTAATACTTAAATTCTTAATACTTATTCTTAATACTTAATATATATTATATATAAATTATTATTATTATTATATAATATATAATAATAATAATTATATTTTTATATTTTTTTTATTCTTTATGCGTCCTCCTGGTTTTTTTATTTGTATTTGAGATGTATAATGTATGTGAACTGCTGCCTCAACGGAACGGTAAAATAGAATATAGCATCCTTTGTCGGAATGAACATTTTTAAGAAGCTGCAGTTGTCTTAAAAAGATAATTAGTAAGTTCTTCTCTCATGCTGAGATTTCTTCTTCAGTTCATTTCATTCAATTGGTACGCGCAAGAAATAGGCCAATTCGGCAGCTTTTTGTTCAATTTCTCGTGGATTAAAATTATCATCAGTACGAGTCAAGGGAATGGCTCCTTGACCCCGGATTTCCATATAAAGGACACGACGAGTAAAAAGACCCTCTCCCACCTCTATTCTGATTGATTGGATATCTTTCAGAAAGAAACGAAGGAAGATGCGACGATTTTTTCCAGGGAATCCCCAACGAAAAAAGCACATTATCCCTTCTTTTCTATCGAATCGGTCATAACCACTACCTAAATTCCATGAAATTGTGCACCACAAATAAGAACTAATGAATAGACCTGCGATCCCATAGAAAGACATCACGATCCCTTGTGGGAAAAAAACAATTTCCTGAGAAGGAAATACGGATATCAGATTCCTACCAAGATAACTGGAAGTTCCAACCACTAAGAATCCTAGTGAACCTAAAAAAAGGATACAGGCCCAGCAAAAATTACTTGTTTTTCGAGACCCCGTTATAAGTTCTATCCATATATGTTCTGATCGCCAATTCATACTATACTAGATCCAGTTGCATTCGATTAGAATTGAGAAAATAACCCAAATAGATTTGACTTTTCTTGCTTGATTCCGAAATAACTTCCATCAACTAGCAGTATTCTGACATGAACCATTAGGAATAATTGGTTAGATACATTGAGTTTCTATTTCAAAGATTTTAAAAAAATATTTGCTGATCATTTTTAATTTAATTGATATTGATTAAGCTATAACCGCATATACATACATTAATGCATATATTATGCATCAGTATACATAACAATTCTTCCGTTTGTTTTCGGAAAGGCCACATATCATATATCCTACCATATTACACTAAAAAAGTATTTGTATGATGATCCAGCGTTGAAATAAATTGATGAGATTTGGTCCCATCATTTTTAGACAATCTTATTTCTTTGGACATAAAGAGATAAAGAAGCCATTGCAATTGCCGGAAAGACTAGGCCCACTAAAGGAACCAAAATAGAGGGAAAGTTAAAATCTATCATAGAACGGGTACCTCGATTTCATATTTGTACCTATTATAATTATAAAGATATCTTATGATACGTCTACCTATTAGAAAAAATATGAATATAATCTTAATATTCTTAATATTAAAGTACTTAATAATAAAAATAAATAAGTACAAGGAATGTAGAACTAAATGAAGTTTACCTATTCCTCTTTCTACACGAATATGTATGACAGTCCACTTTCATAAATTTTATTCTTCTTTTCCCATCCTTAATTTTATTTATATCTTTTCTTTCAAAAAACCTTTGTTTGTTTTGAAAGAAAAGAATTTTTTATGAATTCGCGACTTTAACCAATCTTATCCAACAAACAAAACAGGGATTCCTAGTGAAAAACAGGGGTTCTCGGTAAATAGAAATAACTTATATTCTATATTCTTATTATTCTTTATTATCATTCTATATTCATTCTTATATTCTTCTTAGTTTGATTATTTGATTATATATTCTATATTTGAATTTGATTTGTTTTTATATTTTATTTTTTTTTTCTATATTTTTTTATATATTTTTCGTTGTTCTATAATATGAATATGTCATAAAGTAGGGATAAATTTTTTTTTTATTTACCCGATTTCTCAGAAGGAGAAAGAAACTCTTTTTTATCTTGTCGATAGAGAGATGCTTATTCCTAATCAGGAAGGGGGGTAGAATAAAAAAATGGATTCGGGTAAAAAAGTAATTATCCAAAACTTCTGACTCTTACTACACTTATAACTGATGTCCCAAAAGAAAACACCATCTTCCTAGTTTTGTTTTTTTGATTACAATAAACTAAATGCTTATTCGCTACAAATCAAAATAACTGAACCTAGTGCTATACTTCCATTTTAAAATTAAGAATTTCAACCCCTTTTTAATTTTAAAATAAAATATCTTTTTTTGAATCTTGATTCAAGGGAAGGAAACCCTGTAGTTGAAATAACTCACTGAGAACACCTTTTAAAAGATTACGTGGTACGATTGGGTCGAATAAGCCCTTATCGAATAAATACTCAGCCTCTTGTGAACCGTCAGGTACTGTCTTTTTCAATGTTTGTTCAATTACTCTTTTGCCCGCAAACGCAATATAGGCATTAGGTTCAGCAATAATGATATCTCCCAACATACCAAAACTTGCTGTAACTCCGCCAGTTGTAGGAGATGTAAGGATTGATACATAGAATAACTTTTTATTTGATTGATAATCATATGAAGCAGAAGATATTTTAGCCATTTGCATCAAGCTCAAACTCCCTTCTTGCATGCGTGCTCCTCCAGAAGCACACACAATAATGACAGGTAGAGATCGATTAATAGCATACTCGATCAAACGGGTTATTTTCTCACCTACTACGGATCCCATACTACCTCCCATAAACTGAAAATCCATAACTCCAATTGCTATGGGAATACTATTTAGTTGACCTATGCCCGTTTGAACAGCTTCAGTTAAACCCGTTTTTTTTTGATAAAAAAAGATGCGATCTGTATAAGGTTCCTCTTCTGAATGAAATTCAATGGGATCCATAGAGACCATATCCTCATCCATAGGCTCCCAAGTATCAGGATCAATAAAAAGTTCGATTCTATCTGAACTACTCATTTTCAAATGATATCCGCAGTGTTCACAAATATTCATTTTTGACCCAAAAAATTTTTTATAATTTAATCCATAACAATTCTCGCATTGAACCCATAACTCTCTGTATTTTGTATTTATATCGAAATCATTAGATCTTCCTCTTTCATTGAGATAACTGCTACTAGTACTACTCGAATTTTCACTTTCAATACTACTTATACTTTTACTTTCCGTACATGAAACTATAGAATTTTCACTTTCAATACTACTTATACTTTTACTTTCCGTACAAATGAAACTATAAATGTAACTGTCGATACCACTGTAAATGTCACTATTAAGACTGATTTCAAAACGAAGATAACTATCAATGCAACTATTAATGTGATTATTCCAATTAGATTGAGTATCATACATGGAATAATAATAGTAGTAATTGCTACTCTTAGACTCACTATTCAAATAACTATAAAAAAGGATCTCTAGTTCATTCAAAAAAGAATTAGCATTGTCAATCTCCAAAATCTGATTTTCAATATCAAAATATACAGAATAACTGTCACCATTACTATTTCTAACTAAAAAAGTATCATCAGAGATCAAACTAAAAATATTTCTGCTATCAAATAAATAATCTAGATAATTAATATTACCGAAACTATAACTGCCACTATCACTCCAACTAGGAATCCTTTTTTCCGCATCATTTAGAATAGGTTCATTACTTCCACTAGTATGTCCAATACCATCAAGACTATCCATTGATTTACTTAGTCCACACCTATGTTCTAACTTATTGTTAGACAAGATCGAATTGAACCAACATTTTTCCATAGAACCTTTCTGCCCCCTATTTGATGAAAACTTAATACCTAATATATGAATAGTCATTCGATGAATAAAAAAATCATTTTACTATTTTTTTTTTTTTTTTTATCATTCAGAATTCAAATGAAGCATATTATCCAATCATTAAAATTATTAATTAAAAACGAGCGAGTCTTGAAAAGAAAGAAAGGATTCTTCTCCTGTTGGGGAATCCAGTTAATCATTTCAATATTTCAATATATATTATGATATAATCTTTTCCTAAAAAAAAAATCTAAGGAGAGGTTTCTTAAAAAACTTTAAATTCTCATCAAAAAGATACATAGTTGTTTCTTCCCAAAAATTTTAAATAGATTCTCGTAGAATCTCGTGTCATACAGTCAAATAATAAATTTTTTTTATTACAACAGGGAACGAAAAAGACAATATCAATATAAAGGATGGGGGTAGAAGGGATCTTTATAAAGGATGGGGGTAGAAGGGATCTTTCCCTTGGCTTGATCCTTGATCTATGGCCTGAATATAAAATGATCCACCAATCCAGTCCTAAGGATACATAATTAAGCCTATGGCTCCAACAATAAATAATAAATAATAGATTAGTCTTCAATAAATAATAGAAATAGATTAGTCTTCGATCTTATGTTGTATATACTTGTATATGGTAAGGTCTGTACATATGAAAGATATATGCAAATACACAAATACCCTCATTCATAGTATAGGATTAGTATAACATGTTCGTTCTTTATTCTATTCGGCCCAATCTTTTCTTAAAAAAAAGATTGGGCCAAGTTTCATTGCAATCAATTAGGAGAACAAACAGGGATTGCTGAATTATGCGCACTTATTTTGTCTCTTTATCTAGCTTATCCACTGGGTCGAAATCAAATTTGATCTCTTTCCATACTTCACAAGCAGCGGCTAGTTCAGGGCTCCATTTGCTAGCTTCACGAATAATATCA